CGATGTAGAAACTACTTTCGAAAGGAAGGAGACTAAACAGGAAGAAAAGGAGGATCCGGACAAAATAGATCAAACGGAAGAGATCCAAGTGGAAAAAACGTATCCTTTTGAAAAATCTCTTGTAACTTTTCTTTTCAATTATAAGCGGTGGAATCGTCCATCACGGTATATAGAAAATAATCAACTTGCATGTTCTATACAAAATGAAATGTCACAATATTTTTTTTATACATGTTTAAGTGATGGAAAACAAACAATATCTTTTACATATCCACCTAGTTTATTGATTTTTTCAAAAATGATAGAACGTAAAATTTCTTTGTACACGACAGAAAAATTTATCCACGAAGACCTATATAATTATTGGGTTTATACCAATGAGCAAAAAAAGTACAACTTGAGTAATGAATTAATAAGTAGAATAAAAATTATAGAAAAAAAAAAAGTATCTCTTACTCTAGATATACTAGAAAAAAGGACCAGATTATGCGATGATGATAAGAATAAACAAGAATACTTGCCAAAAGCATATGATCCTCTTTTGAATGGCGCATATCGTGGAAAAATAAACAAATTCTATTCACATACAACCATGAATCATTTAATTACTTCGAAAGATTCGAAAGAAGATTCCAGGGAAATAATTTGGATAAATAAGCTTCATGGGCTATTTTTTCCGATTTCTAATAAAAACCAAGAATTTTATGAAAACCAAGATTTTGAATTTGAAAGAATTCCACTTACTGAAGAATCACCATGGAATTCTATTCATTTTTTTGATTGGTTTATGAATGTGTTTATGTCAATTCAATTCAATTTACCATTGAATTCTATTATTACTTTGTTAGTAAATTTGTTTAATTGGTTAACGTCATTAACGTCAAATAATGAATTAAATACTAAGTACACATCCAATCCCAATTTTTATTTGAGTGATAATCCTTTATTGGGAGAAATAATATTGGAAGAACTAATAAAAAGAAATTCAAAAAGTAAAATAAAATCTTTGAAACCCATATTCGATATAATTACAACCAATGTAGAAGAAATCACTGAAGAAGGAGAAAAAATCCTTAAAGAAAAAATCATTCAAGAAATTCCTCAACGGTTATACAAACTAACTGAAGAGTTAGAAGTACTAGCACAGGATGAAGAAGATCAACATGAGCAACTGAAAGAAGATCAAGAAATTCGTACAAGAAAAGCCAGACGAGTGGTGATTTATACTGACTACGACGCGAATCCCGAGACTAACAATAATGAAAAAAACGAGTTGGCTTTGATACATTACTCACAACAATCTGATTTTTGTCGAGGTCTAATCAAAGGATCCTTACGCGCTCAAAGACGTAAAACAGTTATTTGGAACATATTCCAAGCATATGTAAATTCTCCGCTTTTTTCTGATCGAGTAGAAAACATATTTTTTTTTTCTCTTTTAAACAAGATCGATCAAAATATTAAGTCTATTTTTAGGAATTTTGCGAAGAAAAAACCAAAAACGGAATTAAAAATTGACGATTTTGAGAAAGAAAAGATGAAGGAAACTCTGAAGGATCTCGATGATGAAAACGAGAAGGAGAGAGAAGACGAAAATCAACGAATGGCAATAGCAGAAGTTTGGGATAGCATTACATTTGCTCAACCAATAAGATGTTTTATACTCCTGATCCACTCTTTTCTTAGAAAAAACATTATATTGCCTTCATTGATAATAGCTAAAAATGTTGGACGTATATTATTATTCCAACACCCCGAGTGGTATAAGGATTTTAAGGACTGGAAGAGTGAAATGCATCTTATATGTACGTATAATGGTGTTCCACTATCAGAAAGAGAATTTCCTCAAGATTGGTTAATAGATGGTCTTCAGGTAAAAATTCTATTTCCTTTCCATTTAAAACCTTGGCGAAGATCTAAACTACGATCTCATCATGGAGATCCAATGAAAAAAAAAGTAAAACAAGAAAATTCTTGTTTTTTAACAGTTTGGGGAACGGAAACAGAACTTCCTTTTGGTCCTACCCGAACTCTACCTTCTTTTTTTGAACCCATATATAAAGAACTAAAAAAAAATATTCGAAAAGTAAAAAAGAATTATTTTCTACTTCTAAAAGTAAAAGTTTCAAAATTATGGGTTATCCAAATTTTTCCAGTTCTAAAACGAATAATGAATAAACTTGAAAAAGTAAACCCAATTTATTTATTTGAATTCAAGAAGGTGAAAGTATATGAACCAAATGAAAATGCAAAAGATTCAAAAGATAATAATAAGATTATTCCTGAATCGACCATGCAAATTCAATCTATGAATTGGACAAATTTTTTATTCATAGAAAATGAAATGAAATATCTTGCTGATAAGACAATCATAATCAGGAATCAAATAGAAGAAATCGCAAAAGAAAAGAAAAAAAAAGTTCCAGCCTATGATGATAAAAGACCAGAATTAAAGAAAGATATTTGGCGGATATTCAAAAGAATAAATACTCGATTAATAATATGCAAATCACATTACTTTATGAAATCTTTCATTGAAAAAATATACATGGATATCCTGCTATGTATGGTTAGCATTTCGAAGGTGGTCAATGCACGACTTTCAACAAAAAAAATTATCAATGAATCCATTTACAACGATGAAAGAAATCAAGAAGGAATTGATGAAACAGATCAAAATACAATAAACTTTATTTCGACTATAGAAAAAGAAAAGGACTTTTCTAATCCTAGTAATAATTCAAATACTTATTACGATTTATCTTCCTTGTCCCAAGCATATGTATTTTACAAAATATCACAAACCCAATTACTTAACAACCATCACTTTAGATCTGTACTTCAATATCGCGGTACCCATCCTTTTATTAAGGACAAGATAAAGTATTATTCTATAACCCGAGGAATATTTAACTCCAAATCAAGGTATAAGTATAAGAAAATAAAGAAGCCTGGAATGAATGAATGGAAAAACTGGTTAAAGGGTAATTATGCATACAATTTATCTCAGAGCAAATGGTCTCAATTAGTATTAGTAGCGAAAAAATGGCGAAAAAAAATCAATCAAAATTGTACGATTCACAATAAAGAATCAATGAAATTTTCTTCATATAAAAAAGAAAAAGACCGATCAATTCATTACAAAAAAGAAAATTTCTATACAGTGTATTTACGGCCGAATCAAAAAGAAAAATTAAAAAAGCAATATGTATTAAATTAAAAATATGTATTAAATTAAAATATTAAAATAAATTATAAAAGAATAAAAAAATGAATAAAAATATTGATGCATAAAATAAATACAAAAATAGATAAGAAGAAATTCGTCCACCTCCCGTAGATTTAACTCCTTCCCCTATAAATAAACTTGCAACAACAACCCCATTGATAATTCCATCAATTATATTTCTATCAAAAAACTGAGTTAGTTTAGTTAATCCCCTTATACCCAAGGTAAAAACTCTAGTATAAAAAATATCTATATAACCACAATTGTAGGACCAATTGTATATTCTATTTTTTATTTTGTCCAAGAAAATTCTTTTAGGACCTCCTTTTATAAATGAATTAATGAATTCCAAATTTTGGAACAATGAATAAACAGACCCATATAAAACATATGCTATTAATAATCCAAAAATAGCTATACTTACCGAAAAAATTGCATTTGTAAAAAATTCATACCAATCCACGGAATAACTCGCATTGGGATGTAAAAGATTTGTCGATGGAGTTAACCATTTTGATAATATATCAAAATATATTATTCCATAATCAAAATGAATTCCTATTGTTCCAACAAACAAAGTAAATAGTACCAAAACAAACAGAGGGAATAGCATAGTATTGTCCGATTCGTGAGGATACATAGAAGTATAAGTGTACTTTTTTTCGAAAGAATACGGTCTTATTTTTTTTAGATTACTAGATATTTTATATCTATCCTTTGAAAAAAAGAAGACCATATTTTCTATTTTTGATAAAAGAAAATTTCTATCAACTTTTTTTGGAACTTCTTTTCCCCATAAAGATATTGAATGGAACGAGCTATTATTGGTACTACTGTAATTTTTACAATTTATGCGCAAATGCCCATCAAAAGTAAGTAAATACACGCGAAACATATAAAATGCAGTTAATCCTGCTGTGAAACAAGCTATTATTGCAAAAATTGGTGAATACAACCAACTCTCATTAAGAATTTCATCTTTGGACCAAAAACAAGCAAGAGGTGGAATACCACAAATAGAAAGTGTACCTAATAAAAAAGTAGTTCTTGTAATTGGAACATATCTTTTTAAACCGCCCATCAGAATCATATTCTGACTTTTATCTGGTGAATATCCAACAACAGGTTCCATTGAATGGATAATGGCTCCGGATCCCAAAAATAATAAAGCTTTAGAATAGGCGTGAGTAAACAAATGGAATAAAGCAGCTCGATAAGAACCTAAACCTAGAGCTAACATAATATAACCCAATTGAGACATTGTAGAATAAGCTAAACTTCTTTTTATATCTGTTTGAGCAAGAGCCAAAGTAGCTCCTAATAGTACTGTTATTACACCTATTAAAGAAATAATATTCATTATGTAAGGTATGGATATGAAAAGAGGAAGAAGTCGAGCTACAAGAAAAATTCCCGCTGCTACCATGGTAGCAGCGTGTATAAGAGCCGAGATAGGAGTAGGTCCTTCCATTGCATCAGGTAACCATACATGAAGGGGGAATTGCGCGGATTTAGCAACTGCACCGAGGAATAATAAAAAGGCACACAAAGTAGCAAATGAAGAACTGACCCCATTATTGTGTATCAAGTTGTTAGTTATTTCGAACAAATCCCGAAATTCAAAACTACCAGTTATCCAATAAAAACCTAAGATTCCTAATAATAAACCAAAATCCCCTACACGATTAGTTACAAAAGCTTTTTGACAAGCACTTGCTGCAGTCGGTCGTGTGAACCAAAATCCTATTAATAAATAAGAACACATTCCCACTAGTTCCCAAAAAACATAAATTTTTATCAAATTTGAACTGGTAACTAATCCCAACATAGAAGCATTGAAAAAACTCATATAAGCAAAAAATCTTAAATATCCTTGATCATGGGACATATAATTGTCACTATAAATAAGAACCATAATTCCAACAGTAGTAATTAGTATTGACATAATCGAACTAAGTGGATCGATTAAATATCCGAACTCTAAGGAAAAATCATTATTGATGGTCCAAGACCATAGATATTGATAGATGGAACTTCCATTTATTTCTTGAATAGATAAATTGGCTGAAAATACCATAGCTATACTTAAGAAAAAAATACTAGGAAAAGCCCATATACGACGAATATTTTTTGTTGCTGTCGGAATAAGTAGAAGCCCGAATCCTATTGACATAGTAACTGGAAGTGGAAGAAAAGTTATTATCCATGCATATTGATATGTATGTTCCATAATAAAAAATGAAATTTTTAATCATTCTACTAAAACTGGAATAATACAATATTCCATCCTGGTAATTTATAGGCATATTATATAATATAGTATATTAAGGAAAAATGGTTATACCAAAAGGAATACTTAATTCGAATATAGATAGTACGATCCGTACTTTAAATTTAAATTAAAAAAAAATAAATAAGATTATTGTTATCAGGTAATCAAATATCTTAGTTAACAGATTAACTACTAATTCGAATTGTAATTTCAATTATGGGTATGGCACTCTTACCTTAATCAATTAATATTAATAAAAAACAATTTCCTTCCTTTCTTGTACTTGTATTTTTTTTCTTAGCTATACCTTAGCTATACTATATATGTCATAGGGTATGTATACATATGCGTAATTACTATGATCCATATTATAATTATATATATATATATATCATATATATATGAGCATATATATATAAATAATTTAATCATATATATAATTAAATTATTTATATTTTAAATATATTAATGTGTATGTTTCCATTTTTTAATTTTAATTTTATTATATGTTTATGTTTTCATAGGTTTTTTTAATGTGTTTGAAAAATTAAATGTTTTTTTACTATTTTACTACGGAATAAATATAGATAACGGCTAAAAGGAACAATTCATTTTGAACAATACATGTCTTTCACATACAATGATAAAAATAAGTAACCCTTTTTTTTTGAATGGCAGTCCCCAAAAAACGTACTTCTATGTCAAAAAAACGTATTCGTAAAAATATTTGGAATAAAAAAGGAAATTTAGCTGCAGTAAAGGCTTTTTCTTTAGCAAAATCGATTTCTACCGGACGTTCAAAAAGTTTTTTTGTACAACAAACAAATAATAAAGTCGTGGAATAATCGGAATTGACATACCCCGAAAAACGTCAAGTATTTTAAAATAAATGATTAACATTAATTAGTGTATTGAACTCCTCAATATCAAATCAGTTGGAACTAGTTGCTGTGGTATATAAATATCGTATGTGGATGTGATATGTAGAATAAGGGTATGTATATTGGGTTTGGGGTTTTTTTGTATCTACTTTTCACAATAGAAAAAAATTTCTATTGTGAAAAGTAGAGTATGATCGTGATATAAATGAAAATTTTGTTGTTTTATTTGTTATATGGTTAACTAAAAACCTAATTAATTTGGTAAATCTTACCATTATTATATAATTATTATATTTCATTATATAATTATATATATTATTATATAATAATGAAAGATATTAATACTCTACTTTGATAATAATAAAATATTATCTAAATCGTTAGACAATGATAAATTCTTATGATTAAGTAATCAAATTGTTATACATAGAAAATCCTAGTTATTTAATTTTCTTCATTAAATAATACATTTTATTTTTTTCGTTTTGTTTGAATCTATAAAATAACATTGGATAAATAAAAACGAATCCAAAAAAATAAAAGGAACAATTCCCGGTTCTATAGTTCAGTCTAAAACTATGGAGTTTTAACTGCTTTTTTGAAAACTTAGTTTTTAGTATACCAAAGTTCATTATTAAAACCGAACTTACAACAATACGATACTAACTAAAGATTATTTTATTGTTTATTTAATAATAATAAAGATTCAAATTATCATATAAATTTCAACGAATAAAGATTCATAGATTCTAATGTTTTGTTTTATAAACTATATTGAATCCTTGAATCTCGACGATTCAACATAAATTGACTATTATTATTTCAAGTAAGCCGCCATGGTGAAATTGGTAGACACGCTGCTCTTAGGAAGCAGTGCTAGAGCATCTCGGTTCGAGTCCGAGTGGCGGCATCCTATCCTATCAAAAAAATCTTCTAAAATAGACACAACGGATCCTATACAATGGCTCCTATAATGTATTCAATTCTCGATTTCAATTCCCTTATGGAACTCTTTTTTATGATATTTACAATTTTAGAACATATATTGACTCATATCTCTTTTTCGATAATTTCAATTGTTATTACGATTTATTTGATGACCTTTTTTGTCCACGAAAGCGTAGGATTGCCTGATTCATCAGAAAAAGGAATGATAGCTACTTTTTTATCTATAACGGGATTATTGGTTTCTCGTTGGATTTCTTCGGGACATTTTCCCTTAAGTAATTTATACGAGTCATTAATTTTCCTTTCGTGTAGTTTATCCATTATTCATACCATTTACAAGATGGGGAATCATAAAAATGATTTAAACACAATAACTGCATCAAGTACCATTTTCACACAAGGCTTTGCCACGTCGGGTCTTTTAACTGAAATGCACCAATCCGTAATATTAGTACCTGCTCTACAATCTCAGTGGTTAATGATGCACGTAAGTATGATGTTATTAAGCTATGCCGCTCTTTTATGTGGATCATTATTCTCAGTGGCTCTTCTAGTGATTACATTTCGAAAAAACATCAATATTTTTTGTAATGGTAAAGTAAAAAATTTATTAATTAAGAAATTTATCTTTGGTAAGATTAACTATTGGAATGAAAAAAGAAGTGTTTATAAAAACACTTCTTTTCTTTCATTTCGAAATTATTATAAATATCAATTAACTCAACGTTTGGATTATTTGAGTTATCGTGTCATTAGTTTAGGGTTTACCTTTTTAACCATAGGAATTCTTTGTGGAGCAGTATGGGCTAATGAAGCATGGGGATCGTATTGGAGTTGGGACCCCAAGGAAACTTGGGCATTTATTACTTGGATCATATTCGCAATTTATTTACATACTAGAACTAGTACAAATCAAAGTTTGCAGAGTACAAATTCGGCACTTGTGGCTTCTATGGGATTCCTTATAATTTGGATATGCTATTTTGGAATCAATCTATTAGGGATAGGTCTACATAGTTATGGTTCATTCACATTAACATCTAAAATACTAAATAATTGAATAAACTACATAAAATAATGAGTACATATAAGAACAAAACATCATCCCATACCCATATTTATATTTTATATATAAATATATAGTGAAAGTTCTTTCTTTGTGCGAGTTTTTTTAGAACCCTTTGAACCATTCCTGGTTCAAAGGGTTCTAAAAAAACTCGAAATGTATCTGATTAAAATTGAGATTTTTAATTCATTTAATTCTTTTGCATTGTTCGGCGTTTAAAAGCGGAAAATAAAAAGACAAAAAAATTCGATTTCCGTATTTTTAATGAAAGACTATCGATAAAAATAATTAGATAGTATAGCTTGTACCCTATCAACTGATAACGAGAGAATGAAATCGGGATAAATACCAGTCCCTAGTATGGGTAAAAAGATACATATTGAAACAAATAGTTCTCGTGGTCCAGAATCCAAAAAATTAGAATTTGTAACATGAAATAACTTGTATCCATAGAACATCTGACGTAACATAGATAATAAATAAATAGGAGTTAATATCATTCCTATTGCCATTACAAAAGTAATTAGTATTTTTGACATTAAAAGAAATCTTTTACTAGTAATTATTCCAAAAAAAACTAATGATTCTGCAACAAAACCACTCATTCCCGGCAATGCAAGAGAAGCCATTGAAAAACTACTGAACATGGTAAAAAGTTTTGGCATTGGGATCGATACCCCCCCCATTTCGTCGAGATAAACAAGACCCATTCTATCACAAGTCGTTCCCGTCAAGAAAAAAAGTGCAGCACCAATAAATCCATGAGAGAGTATTTGTAAAATAGCACCATTGAGCCCGATTCCGGTTATGGAACCAATTCCTATAATTGTAAAACCCATGTGAGATACAGAAGAATAGGCTATTCTCTTTTTCAAATTCCGTTGACCGAGAGAGGTCGAAGCTGCATAGATTATTTGAATAGTTCCTATTATTACCAACCAGGGAGAAAATATGGAATGAGCGTGGGATAATAATTCCATATTGATTCGAATAAGTCCATATGCTCCCATTTTTAATAAGATTCCAGCTAGAAGCATACATGTACTGTAATGTGCTTCTCCATGGGTATCGGGTAACCAAGTATGTAGAGGTATAATCGGCAATTTGACGGCATAAGCAATAAGGAATCCAAAATATAATATTATTTCCAATGCCACAGGATATGATTGATTAGCTAATTTTCCAAAATCTAATGTAGGTTCATTAGAACCATATAAACCCATACCCAAAACCCCTATTAAAAGAAAAATGGAGCCCCCCGCCGTGTACAAAATAAACTTTGTCGCCGAGTAGAGACGGTTCTTTCCTCCCCACATGGATAAAAGTAAATAAACAGGAATTAATTCTAACTCCCACATCATGAAAAAAAGTAAAAGGTCTCGAGAAGAAAATGGTCCTATTTGACCGCTGTACATTGCTAGCATGAGAAAATAGAACAATTGTGAATTTTTAGTAACTGGCCAAGCTGCTAAAGTAGCTAAACTGGTGATAAATCCTGTCAGTAAAATGGGTCCTATGGAAAGTCCATCGATTCCCAGTCTCCAGTGAAAATCAAAAATATCTATCCATTTAAAATCTTCTTCCAATTGGATTAATGGATCGTCCAATTGGAAATGATGACAGAAAACGTGGGTCATTAAAAGGAGTTCTAACAAGCAAATACCTATAGCATACCACCTGAACATTTTATTTCCTCTATAAGGAAGAAAAAAAATGCAAGAGCCGACGGATATCGGCAAAACAACAAGTATTGTTAGCCAAGGAAAATTATTCGTGATAAAGACAAGATACGTTTTTGACCACAAAAGCCCGTACTTAATAAAATATATTATTCTATTCTGAATACGAGCTTTTGTCGGTAAAGAGGAATCAAATAATTAAAGTGTATTTTTTTGTAACGTATCAATAAGATAGTCCCATGCTGCGAGTTGTTTCATGCCATAAATAGACACGGACACTCAAAAAATCCGTTGGACAAGCAGATTCACATCTCTTACAACCTACACAATCCTCGGTTCTTGGTGCGGAAGCAATTTGCTTAGCTTTACATCCGTCCCACGGTATCATTTCCAACACATCCGTAGGGCAAGCTCGTACACATTGAGTACACCCTATACATGTATCATAAATTTTTACTGAATGTGACATTGAATCTATAACAGCCTGGGTTTGAACATCAAAAATTTTCAATCTGGTATAGAAGTAGTAGTTATATTGTAGACACCAGACGAAGCAGTGGTTTACTAAAATTGGAAGAATCAATATTTTTCTAAATCTGCTTATAAGAAAAAGCCAAGAGACTTTAATTTTCGTTTCAAAAATTAGAATCATATGAGTCGGGTGTGTGAATGAAAATGGTCCAACAAAATAAATTGATATTCAAATCAATATATAAATATCTAAAATTAAATCTAAATAAAATAGATTTAATTAAATTTATATTATTATAAATTAGTTTAGTATTAATTATACTTTACTAATCTAGTAAAATAGTCAAATTGAAATTCAATAGTCAATTTGATATTGAATCAAATCTCATATATATATCCATATTTCATATATATATATATCATATATACATAATAATATAAATATATAATTCATATATTATAATATTATAGTTTCTTAGTTATTATATATACTATATTTTACATGTTATTATACACGTTATATATATAATATTAATCTTATATTTTTTATTTTTATTTAATTTTATTTATATTATATAATTTATATTATTTATATTTTATTTCTATATTAATTAGATGATTCATCTAATTAATATAGAAATAAAATAACGAATTTTTTAGTATATGATCATGATAATTTTAATTAATTATTCAACAAATTCGATTGGTTGATACGCGTTGATTTTCTGTTTCGATGAATCGACGAAACAATAGCAAGTCCAATAGCAGCTTCTGCAGCTGCAACGGCTATAATAAATATTGAGAAAATGTTCCCTTTTAATTGTCGACTATCAAATATATCAGAAAATGTTACGAGATTAATATTAACCGAATTTAGTATAAGCTCAAGACACATAAGTGCTCTAACCATGTTTCGACTTGTGATCAATCCATAAAGACCAATAGCAAATAAATAGACACTCAAAAAAAGTACATGCTCGAACATCATTGACTAACTCCTTATCAATCTCGATTCATTTCAATATCAATAATTCAAGGGATTCAATTAACTAGAAGTTATAATTACAAAACAAAAGAAAGTAAACAAATTTAACTAAAATTATTAAACCTTTTGATTTTATTATATATTTAATTTCATATTTAAAATTTTTATAACTCTAATTTTTTTTTTATTCTAATTATATTTATTATTGGCGAGCCATAGTAATTACACCTATCAAGGAAACTAAAAGAATTATTGAAATTAGTTCAAAGGGAAGATAAAAATCTGTCGATAAATGAATCCCAATTTGTTGAGCGGTACTTATTAGGTCCTGTTCTATAATCTGGTTTGATCTTGTAGTCCAAATAATTCCATACCATGATGTATCTGATATAATAGTAATCAGTGAAAAAAAAATACTTATACAAACCAGTGAAGTGACTCCATCTCCAACGGTACAAAAATATGAATCATTAGAATATTCGGAACCATTCATGAACATTACCGCAAATATAATTAAAACATTTATGGCTCCCACATAAATAAGAAGCTGTGCAGCAGCCACAAAAAAGGAGTTCGATGAAATATAGAATAAAGATATACAAACAAGAACCAACCCCAACGAAAAAGCAGAATAAATAGGATTGGTAAGTAATACAACTCCCATACCCCCTAATAGAAGAACTGACCCCAGAAATGCTACAAGAATATCATGTGTTGGTCCTGGTAAATCCATTATGTATAAAATGTACACAAAAAAAATAAGTCAAATCATGACTTTACTAAATAGTCAAGGAAAAAAAAAGGTTTATCCAATTTATGATACCTTCCTAATTGAATTAAATCTTAATATGGATATAACTATATAGAATATATATAATTAGTTATCTATTATATATATAAATAATAGATATAATTATATATATTGGACTAATTATACTTATTTTTTTATCCAAATTTATCCAAAAGAAAAAACTTTAGAATTGTATATTTTGAAATTCTCGCGATAAATAAAATTTATTATTATAATTAGTTTAAATAAAAGAATAATTCTCAAAAATAAATAAATAGTATCATATTTGTAGTTATTGACAAAAAAAGCTTTGATCCTTTATATCAAAAAAATTTTAGTAATTGGTAATCGTTCTTGAATCAAGGGATTTATCTTTATCGATTTTTATTTGAGTTGAATTCATAACTATTTGAATTGTATAATCTCCAATTACTGATATTGGTAACCGACCCAATGCAATTTGATTATAGTTCAATTCGTGACGATCATAAGTAGAAAGTTCATATTCTTCAGTCATTGATAAACAGTTTGTTGGACAATACTCGACACAGTTACCACAAAATATACAGACCCCAAAATCAATACTATAATTAAGTAATTGTTTCTTTTTCATATCTCTTTCCAATTTCCAATCAACAACAGGTAGATCTATTGGGCATACACGAACACATACTTCGCAAGCAATACACTTATCAAATTCAAAGTGAATTCGACCGCGAAAACGTTCTGACGTAATTGATTTTTCATAAGGATATTGAATAGTTACAGGTAAACGATTTGTGTGAGATAAGGTAATTATGAAACTTTGACCAATGTATCTTGTAGCCCGTATTGTTTGTTGACCATAATTCATGAACCCAGTCACCATTGGAAACATATTGTAGATATCCATGAATAAATTGATATTTCTTTCTCTTGTTTGAAAGGGGTTATGAATCTAGAATATTCTTATCGTATTCTATTATTTAATTTATAGTGAAATAAGTTGAGAAGAAGTTGTCAATAATAGATTACCCAAAGAAATAGGTAAAAGAAATTTCCATCCAAGATTTAATAGCTGGTCCATTCTCATCCTGGGTAAAGTCCATCTTGTTGTGATAGAAATGAATATAAACAAATAAGCTTTAGCTAATGTAACAAGGATACCAATTGTCATTCCAAAGACTCCAGCTATTTTTTTTATTCCGAAAAGTTCAGGAACAGATATATATGGAATAGATAACTTCCACCCACCTAAGTAAAGAATCGTTACAAATAATGAAGAAACTAATAGATTTAGGTACGAAGCAAGATAAAATAAACCAAATCTGATACCTGAATATTCCGTTTGATAACCTGCTACTAATTCTTCTTCCGCTTCTGGTAAATCAAAGGGCAATCTCTCACATTCAGCTAGAGAAGAAATTATGAAAACCATAAATCCTATGGGCTGACGCCACAGATTCCACCCCCCAAAACCATATTTGGACTGTGTTTCAACTATATCAACTGTACTTGAACTATTAGATAATTATAGTCGATAAAAACAACACTGTTCCCATCGCTATTTCAAAACCGTACATGAGACCTCAGCCTCATACGGCTCCTCTATGGCCACAAATAAATGTAAGGACTGGTTCGGTCTTATCACTTCCTTTTGTTTTAGGGTAGAAAAAAAAAGATCTGTCGGAGAGTCCCAAATTAAACCAATGAAATTCCGTTCGCAAAAATAAGAAAAAAAGGCTTCGGAATTCATCTCATCCCTTATAATCAAAGTATATTTTTCTTTGTTTTGTTCGGTAATAATTTAAACTATTTAATCAAATATTCGTTATATGAATAGAATAATAAAATTAATAAAATAATTAGAGGAATTTTTCATAAATTAAATAACATAAATTAAATAATAATAAGAATTTCATCTATTTGGATGTATATGCATAGGAAAAAGAAAAAATAAAGATTTTTTTTATTCATTCGAATATTATATTTCATTTCTTTTATTCCTATTCTTCTATCTCAGAGGCGGGTACTTTGAAAAAATAAATAAAGGATTAATTCGTTCTGAATAGTTATTTTTTTTAATCAGTGAATAGGAATATTACTCTAGATCGGAATCATAGGAAAGTACCGCTTGATCATTTCTACCAATTTAAAGCTTCTATTATGATTCATTTTATGCAGAAATATCTTTTTTTTTTTTTGATACCTTACCTTATATTATCTCCATTACTAATCTTTTGTGTACTTTTGTGTTCCTAATTGTCCACTGATTTTTGATTGATCTACGGCATGTTAATAAATACAAGACAGTAATGAAAACTCCATACAGTCGATCTTTTATACCCGCTTCAAGATATGATGACAAATCTCAATCTTGGGATAACCATTTTACACGGCTTATGTTTACTTCAATTTTATTCTTGTACATATGAAGTGAGATTTTATCTTCTTACTGCAAATTTCTAAGTTGTTTTGTTTCACTCATATAACTATTTGGTTTAACTCATTGACCTGAATCATGAATAAAAAAAATATCCATTCAATTCATTCAACTTTTTTCCTAGAAGTAAAGGAAAGAAGTATAAATTTTATATTCAACGAATCACACGTAGAGATATTGATAATACACATAGAGTTAATGGTATTTCATAACTAATGGATTGAGCAGCAGCTCGCAGACCACCTGAAAAAGAATATTTATTATTCGATCCATACCCCGACATAAGAAGCCCAATAGGAGCAATACTTGAAATGGCGATCCATAAAAAAACACCTATACTGAGATCGGCTAAAACAAGGCGATACCCAAAAGGGATTACTAAATAACTTACTAGAATCGATATGACTACTATAGATGGTCCAATACTAAACAAACGAAGATCTCCTCTAGACGGGAGAAGATCTTCTTTTAAAAGTAGTTTAGTTCCATCTGCCAAAGCTTGAAGAATTCCCAAGGGGCCAGCATATTGAGGCCCAATACGTTGTTGTAGCGCTGCAGATATTTCTCTTTCCAACCACACAATTACTAGTACCCCTATTGTAATTCCCAATATAAGGATTAAAATGGGTACAAAAGTCCATATGAGCCCATGGACCTCTTTTAAGGATTCCGATGTAGAAAAAGAATTGATAGTTTGTACTTCTGTCGTATCAATTATCATTTCAACGATCAACTTCTCCCATAATGATATCTATACTACCTAGTATCGTCATGATATCAGCCAATTTCATTCTTTTAACTAGTTGAGGAAGAATTTGCAAATTTATGAAGCCGGGTGGACGAATTTTCCATCTCCAAGGGAAAATACTATTGTCTCCTATCAAATAAATTCCTAATTCCCCCTTTGGGGCTTCTACTCTTACGTAAAGTTCTTGTTTCGACAATTCAAAATTGGGTGAAGGTTTTTTACTAATAAATCTATATTCAAAATCATTCCATTCGGAATTTTTTGCTCTACCAAAGCGCCGGACTTCTAAATTTTCATAGGGTCCGCCAGGAATTCCTTCTAGGGCCTGTTGAATTATTTTTATGGATTCCCTCATTTCACCCATTCGTACTAAATAACGAGCTAATGAATCTCCTTCTTTTTGCCATTGGACTTCCCAATCGAATTCATTGTAACACTCATAATTATCAATTCTACGAAGATCCCATTGTATTCCAGAAGCTCGTAACATTGGTCCCGATAAACCCCAGTTTATCGCCTCCTCCCCACCAATAATGCCCACTCCTTCGACTCGTTCCAAAAAAATAGGATTTTGCGTAATAAGTTTTTGATATTCAAGAATCCCTGTTAAAAAATAATCACAAAAATCTAAACATTTATCTATCCAGCCATAAGGTAGATCGGCTGCTACGCCTCCGATGCGGAAATAATTATGCATCATTCGCATACCTGTGGCAGCTTCGAATAAATCATATATCAATTCCCTCTCTCTAAAAATATAAAAAAAGGGAGTCTGTGCACCGATATCCGCCATAAAAGGTCCAAGCCATAACAAATGAGAAGCTATACGACTCAGCTCCAGCATAATTACTCTGATATAGCTAGCCCTTTTAGGTACTTGAACATTTTCCAGTTGTTCTGGTGCATTTACCGTTATTGCCTCTGTGAACATAGTAGCTAAATAATCCCAACGTGTTACATAAGGCAAATATTGTATGATTGTTCGGTTTTCCGCTATTTTTTCCATACCCCTGTGTAAATAACCCAATATAGGTTCACAGTCAATAACATCTTCACCATCGAGAGTAACAATTAGTCGAAGAACACCATGCATTGATGGGTGGTGAGGACCCATATTAACGATCATGAAATCTTTTTTTTTAGTCGGTACAGTCATACCTTTTCTTCCTTAATTCATTATTTCACGAATTCCTCAAAAAGTAGATTCGTCCAAATGTAAAATCTTAAAATCTAATAATTACTAATTCAAAAATCCAAACAATGAAATTAACAATTTTTTGGTTCTCGAATATCCAATTCATCAATTAATTTCTTATAACGCACTCCATTTTTCTTTGACAAATAGGCCAGCATACGTCGACGTTTTCCCAGAATTTTTTGTAGACCTCTTTTTGATAAAAAATCTTTTTTGTGCAATTCCAAATGTGAAGTAAGTCTTCGTATCTTATTTGTGAAACTTAATACTTGAAATTCAACAGAACCTCTGTTTTCTTCTTTTTCTTCTTGTGAAATAAGTGAAATGAATGAATTTTTTATCATAAAAAACTTTTTTTTCTTTCTTTTCCACGGATTTTTCCGATTAGGAAAAAGAGAATAATATATATATTATTTTTATTATTATTATTATAATAATTCATTATTATAATAATGAATTATGTTAAATGTTATTTCCATTTTTTTTAATCTAGTACACACAAAAATAAAAATTTATTCATTTCCAAATAGTTTTTTTATTTGATTCTATCCAAATCCAATTGAAAATTGGATTTGGATAGAAAAGGATAATACATTTACACATTTACCAAAGAGAATCTTTTTTTGCACCTAAAAAGATTCTGTGAATTTCTTTCTAGATTGAATTGATACACAAGTAAATACATATTATGTTATGTTTATGTACCAAAGTAGCAAAGTATAACATATATCCTTCACTTTTCATCTACGGAAAATGGCATGTAAATATTAACATGTGACATAAAGTATATCAAATATACTATTAGATAATTAGATAATTCTAAATCGTGTATACATGTGTATCCTTGACATACTGAAATTACTACCATTATTGGTATCAAACCAATAGCGATTCATACAAGCTAAATCTTCTAATCGGTAATTGGGCCAAAGAAATAACTTATATTTTATATTTGAATCTGTATTAAGATTAAGGTCTTCATTCAAAAATTGTGTGGAGTTTCTTATATTATTTTCATTATAAAATATTTGATTTCTATTCACAACATCCCAATTAGGAGAGTTGAAACAAATTAGAATTCTCAACTCTCTACGACGTCTAGGAGATAGAATATTTTCAGGAACAAGGAGATCATAATAATTTGGATTCCCATTCACAAGCATATTTCCGTGTTGTTCAGTAGATTTATTAAAATTCTTCTTATTGACATATTTTCTTTTTTTGACATATTTTCTTTTTTTGTATTTTATATTATTACTCTTTTCGCTATCGATCAATAAAATACTCATGGTTTGATACATAATTAATTTTCCATCCGTTATAAAAGCTAGACGAGTTGATTCGATAATCAATATTCCTTTTTTTAAAAAGTCTGTAATAAATATATTGTCCTTATTAAGGATTACATCTATATCCATCTCGTTTCTTCGAATTAAGGCTAGAACTATAGAATTTGTATCCATCAATCTAAGTAAGAAACAATATGTCTTGATATTTTTTGTCATTTTTTGATTAACCAAGTTGTTCCATCTTAATTGAAAAATTAAATTTTTATTTAGTAATAAATCTAGTTCTGATTCCTTGCTTTTCTTGTATTGTTTTTTCTTTTGTTTGCTTGGATCTAACACAAGATTTATATTTTCTTCGTTTTTTTCTTGGTTTTTTAATTCTATTAAAATACAATCTTTGACATATTTTTTTTTACTAATTTTTTTATTTTCATATACAAAATTCTGATTGGAAAGAAGTAATTTGATTGGGATGATCCACGGTTTAATCTTATATGCCTTATATGTATCAAAAGGAAATCTTAATTCCGGGAAGAACCAAAGTTTCAGATTTGATTTTTTTTTTTTACAAAAAACGCTTTCCCTTTTTCGATTCATTCCCATCCAATCAAAAAAGTTTTTTTTGTATAGATTTGTTTCTTTTTCTTGATGTTTTGAAAGAAAAAAAAGATCTTTTTTTTTCAATTTTTTTATTTTTATTTTTATATTAATATTTCTTTTTTTAGTCTTAGTATTTTTTTCAAGTTTGGCACCGATATGTACATTTGTAAAGTCGATAATATCGATATCATTTACATCAATAGTGTTTTTCGGGTAAAAATATAGAATTCTACAATCAAAATATTTCCTATTCAGATTTTTATGCTTATTAAAAACATAATTTTTTTCTATGGAATTATCAATTTCATAAAACAATTCGGGTTTCTGTATGTTGAAATTATATGGAATTTTTTGGTTCCTTTTTAGTTGTAATTTTGGTTTATAAATAGAAGAATCTTTACTATTCCCATAATATATATATTTATGTGATAAAAGATCATATACATATTGCTTTTTTAATTTTTCTTTTTGATTCGGCCGTAAATACACTGTATAGAAATTTTCTTTTTTGTAATGAATTGATCGGTCTTTTTCTTTTTTATATGAAGAAAATTTCATTGATTCTTTATTGTGAATCGTACAATTTTGATTGATTTTTTTTCGCCATTTTTTCGCTACTAATACTAATTGAGACCATTTGCTCTGAGATAAATTGTATGCATAATTACCCTTTAACCAGTTTTTCCATTCATTCATTCCAGGCTTCTTTATTTTCTTATACTTATACCTTGATTTGGAGTTAAATATTCCTCGGGTTATAGAATAATACTTTATCTTGTCCTTAATAAAAGGATGGGTACCGCGATATTGAAGTACAGATCTAAAGTGATGGTTGTTAAGTAATTGGGTTTGTGATATTTTGTAAAATACATATGCTTGGGACAAGGAAGATAAATCGTAATAAGTATTTGAATTATTACTAGGATTAGAAAAGTCCTTTTCTTTTTCTATAGTCGAAATAAAGTTTATTGTATTTTGATCTGTTTCATCAATTCCTTCTTGATTTCTTTCATCGTTGTAAATGGATTCATTGATAATTTTTTTTGTTGAAAGTCGTGCATTGACCACCTTCGAAATGCTAACCATACATAGCAGGATATCCATGTATATTTTTTCAATGAAAGATTTCATAAAGTAATGTGATTTGCATATTATTAATCGAGTATTTATTCTTTTGAATATCCGCCAAATATCTTTCTTTAATTCTGGTCTTTTATCATCATAGGCTGGAACTTTTTTTTTCTTTTCTTTTGCGATTTCTTCTATTTGATTCCTGATTATGATTGTCTTATCAGCAAGATATTTCATTTCATTTTCTATGAATAAAAAATTTGTCCAATTCATAGATTGAATTTGCATGGTCGATTCAGGAATAATCTTATTATTATCTTTTGAATCTTTTGCATTTTCATTTGGTTCATATACTTTCACCTTCTTGAATTCAAATAAATAAATTGGGTTTACTTTTTCAAGTTTATTCATTATTCGTTTTAGAACTGGAAAAATTTGGATAACCCATAATTTTGAAACTTTTACTTTTAGAAGTAGAAAATAATTCTTTTTTACTTTTCGAATATTTTTTTTTAGTTCTTTATATATGGGTTCAAAAAAAGAAGGTAGAGTTCGGGTAGGACCAAAAGGAAGTTCTGTTTCCGTTCCCCAAACTGTTAAAAAACAAGAATTTTCTTGTTTTACTTTTTTTTTCATTGGATCTCCATGATGAGATCGTAGTTTAGATCTTCGCCAAGGTTTTAAATGGAAAGGAAATAGAATTTTTACCTGAAGACCATCTATTAACCAATCTTGAGGAAATTCTCTTTCTGATAGTGGAACACCATTATACGTACATATAAGATGCATTTCACTCTTCCAGTCCTTAAAATCCTTATACCACTCGGGGTGTTGGAATAATAATATACGTCCAACATTTTTAGCTATTATCAATGAAGGCAATATAATGTTTTTTCTAAGAAAAGAGTGGATCAGGAGTATAAAACATCTTATTGGTTGAGCAAATGTAATGCTATCCCAAACTTCTGCTATTGCCATTCGTTGATTTTCGTCTTCTCTCTCCTTCTCGTTTTCATCATCGAGATCCTTCAGAGTTTCCTTCATCTTTTCTTTCTCAAAATCGTCAATTTTTAATTCCGTTTTTGGTTTTTTCTTCGCAAAATTCCTAAAAATAGACTTAATATTTTGATCGATCTTGTTTAAAAGAGAAAAAAAAAATATGTTTTCTACTCGATCAGAAAAAAGCGGAGAATTTACATATGCTTGGAATATGTTCCAAATAACTGTTTTACGTCTTTGAGCGCGTAAGGATCCTTTGATTAGACCTCGACAAAAATCAGATTGTTGTGAGTAATGTATCAAAGCCAACTCGTTTTTTTCATTATTGTTAGTCTCGGGATTCGCGTCGTAGTCAGTATAAATCACCACTCGTCTGGCTTTTCTTGTACGAATTTCTTGATCTTCTTTCAGTTGCTCATGTTGATCTTCTTCATCCTGTGCTAGTACTTCTAACTCTTCAGTTAGTTTGTATAACCGTTGAGGAATTTCTTGAATGATTTTTTCTTTAAGGATTTTTTCTCCTTCTTCAGTGATTTCTTCTACATTGGTTGTAATTATATCGAATATGGGTTTCAAAGATTTTATTTTACTTTTTGAATTTCTTTTTATTAGTTCTTCCAATATTATTTCTCCCAATAAAGGATTATCACTCAAATAAAAATTGGGATTGGATGTGTACTTAGTATTTAATTCATTATTTGACGTTAATGACGTTAACCAATTAAACAAATTTACTAACAAAGTAATAATAGAATTCAATGGTAAATTGAATTGAATTGACATAAACACATTCATAAACCAATCAAAAAAATGAATAGAATTCCATGGTGATTCTTCAGTAAGTGGAATTCTTTCAAATTCAAAATCTTGGTTTTCATAAAATTCTTGGTTTTTATTAGAAATCGGAAAAAATAGCCCATGAAGCTTATTTATCCAAATTATTTCCCTGGAATCTTCTTTCGAATCTTTCGAAGTAATTAAATGATTCATGGTTGTATGTGAATAGAATTTGTTTATTTTTCCACGATATGCGCCATTCAAAAGAGGATCATATGCTTTTGGCAAGTATTCTTGTTTATTCTTATCATCATCGCATAATCTGGTCCTTTTTTCTAGTATATCTAGAGTAAGAGATACTTTTTTTTTTTCTATAATTTTTATTCTACTTATTAATTCATTACTCAAGTTGTACTTTTTTTGCTCATTGGTATAAACCCAATAATTATATAGGTCTTCGTGGATAAATTTTTCTGTCGTGTACAAAGAAATTTTACGTTCTATCATTTTTGAAAAAATCAATAAACTAGGTGGATATGTAAAAGATATTGTTTGTTTTCCATCACTTAAACATGTATAAAAAAAATATTGTGACATTTCATTTTGTATAGAACATGCAAGTTGATTATTTTCTATATACCGTGATGGACGATTCCACCGCTTATAATTGAAAAGAAAAGTTACAAGAGATTTTTCAAAAGGATACGTTTTTTCCACTTGGATCTCTTCCGTTTGATCTATTTTGTCCGGATCCTCCTTTTCTTCCTGTTTAGTCTCCTTCCTTTCGAAAGTAGTTTCTACATCGCTTTCTTCCTCACTTTCTCTCCTTTCTTCCATTTCGTCGTTTATTTTATTAGTAACAATAGGCGACGGCATTCTGCCTAAATAGTAGACACAGGTGATAAATAAGAGAATACTAATGATTCGACCCATAGAATTTTTCAATTCTACCATAAGGTACTCGTACTTATACCTATTCGATTTAGATCGAATAGAAACATTTTGACGTATCCAGAATAATACCAATCTAACCCATTTTATGAAGAAAATATAACCAATTAACCAACCAATAAAACTA